GGTAAGAAGGGGTTTCGTTCTAGTGCCCGGAAATAATATTCCAAAGCCTTTGTATGCTCTCCATTGCTTGTGTGTATAAGGCCTATGTTATAGAGTATATAACTTCGATCATAGGGATCAATTTCTAGTCGCGTAGCTTCATAATAATTCTGCAAAGCTTCCGCATAATTTCCTTCGGATTGAGCCAACATCCGTTACGGTCGTTCATTCTATTCAAAAAATCTCCGTTCCAAAACCGTACATGAGGTTTTCATCTCATACGGCTCCTCCCTTCTGTACATAGTACTAAGCGAAATAATCTATAGAATAAAAATAGAATTAGTCCCATCTCATTATGGACCGAAAGGGGCTGGTATTTTTCCAAGAAATCTCTAGCCAACCTTCCCGCAAGAGGTTTTTCTTAACACCAATGAATTCTATTAATGCTAGAGGAAAACGATAGCTCCAAGAATTTCTTTGTTCTCAACGCCTCCTATTTAGAGGAATTAGCCACTTCAACGATCTTTGATGGTTATAGGGGTATCCAAAGTACAAACCTGATGGTTGTTTGTTATCCCAACCATTCTTCCCAGCCCTGATACCGATCAGGAAAGGGCTAATTTCTAACAAAGTTTTTCTCTTGTTGATTCCTATTTCTAGGTGTAGTGCTTTTCTCCCCTATGCTGCCTATTGGTACTAGTAGAGTAGGATTGGCCTGTAATACAGAACCTATCCTGTAGGTGTAACCTTTCGCTCAATACTCAAATCTACAATTGAAGCATCTGAGGCCGCATCAATCGAGGATACACGACAGAAGGAATTGTTAGTTCACCTCACCTTCTCCAAGCGTGGGTTTCCTTTACTAATTTTGTTCTCTCTATGCGAACCCCCTCTCTTTCTCGTAAGACTGAGGTGTAGGTAGGGCTAAAAAAAAAAAAGAGTCAAATCGCACCATCTCTATAATAAGTAAATGCCCTTTTTTCCCCTGAGGTTGTCGGAATTATTCGCAATAAAATATTGGCTACAATTGAGGAGGTCTTATCAATGAAATTTCCATTTATACGGGATCTAGGCATAATTCCCAACCCATTCTATATAGAATTGTTTTCATTCCTTCACAAAATACCATAAAAACAAACACATTCGATTCTTATAAATCGATCGATCCATATATATGCTATAAATGGATAAGAGAGGTATGGATTTTCCGCTCAGCTCAAATTGTGTCCTTTTCCTTCTGTTTGGACAAGAAGAGATATGAAATATTTGACTAAGATTGGATTTCATTCCACTTTTCTATTTCTCAACAATAACTTCTCTCATCAGCTATTTCGCGTTTTCAAAGTCATTAATTGTCTCATACCCTTTTTTAGATTCCGATTGTATGGCGTAGCGTACCTTATGCAAACAGAATTTTAGGGTTCCTTTATTTTATTATGGAATAAGAAGAATTCTTCCATTCTCTTTTTCTTTGGTTTGGGGAAAACCCAAACTAAAACTTTTCGAGGGAGCGGAATTCCTAGTAAAAAAATCCTGGATCCTTCCACTTAGATGAAAAGGAATTTTTCCAATAGAACCAAGGAACCCCCGAGCGGTTGTGGTTGTACCTGTACTGCAGGAATAGGAAAACTCGCTATTCACTCAGTTTATTTTCCATAATAAGATTATGTAGGAGAGATGGCCGAGCGGTTCAAGGCGTAGCATTGGAACTGCTATGTAGACTTTTGTTTACCGAGGGTTCGAATCCCTCTCTTTCCGTTTCTCTTAATTCATCAACGTTAACGATCACAATGTATCAAATCAAATAACAGTTTATTCCAGCAATAATACCTTTATTTAATAGAAATTCTCTATAGTAAATTACTGTGGTATGTAAAATACACATAGAGGAAAGAACAAAAAAAAAAAAGGATCCTAGGGTTAATCCATTTCTGCTAGTTGAATGGAAAATACCAATTAAGGGCCTTAGGTCGATTTAGTTCGGGGAAAGGGGAAGAGGAAGAAAATTCTATGAACCTTTCCTTTTTTCATTAAGTTCAAGTCTTACGAGAGTAATATTCTACAACTAACAACTCATTTATTTTGAGACCGACCCACTTCCTATCTAGGATTTTTTTAACTAGTCCTTTATATTGCAATGTGTCAATCGTCAAATGCTTTGGCAATTTCCCCGGGTCGGATGAAGCAATAGAATTTTGAACCAGACATTTTGATCTTTGGTTATCCTTCGTAGTAATAATATCTCGGGGTTTGCAACGAAAACTTGGTATATCGACTATACGACGATTAACTAAAATATGTCTATGGTTAACTAATTGCCGGGCCTCAGGAATGGTTGAAGCCATACCCAATCGAAAAAGGATATTATCCAAACGCATTTCAAGTAATTGTAGTAAAACCTGACCTGTTGACCTTTTTGCTTTTCCAGCGATATGTACATATCTAAGTAATTGTCGTTCTGTCAGACCATAATGAAAACGCAATTTCTGTTTTTCTTGAAGACGAATACGATATTGCTCTTTTTTCCCAGAATGGAATTTCTTTTTCAGATTACTTCCGGATTTAGGTGTTTTTCTAGTGAGTCCTGGTAAAGCTCCCAGACGGCGTATTTTTTTAAAACGAGGTCCTCGATAACGGGACATGAAGACTCCTTTTTGATTTTATTGAAATTGCATTTTACACAATGAATTTCATTGTATTTACATTAAAGAATACAGCGAAATTAAAACTGAATTAAACTAAAGGATAAACAGAGTAAAATCTACTAAAGTACCACAAAAAATGGAATTTCATCAACATCTGGATTTTTTGTATATATATTATTTATTTTATTGTTTTGTATCTAGCAAAATTGTAAGGTAGAACCACAGAATAGATCCTGGATTCTCCATTTAATTCGGAGAAAAAGAGAGATTCTTGTTCATGGAACATCGATATAGAAAAAAGCCGACTATCGGATTTGAACCGATGACCCTCGCATTACAAATGCGATGCTCTAACCTCTGAGCTAAGTGGGCTTACATAACAGAAATAGTGTAACAAATAGAAATATGTATAGTATAGGAAATCTGTAAAATGTCAGATCTTAATTATTAATCTTAGCTATTAACTAGTTCGAAATTTGAAGTTCTACTTAGAAAAAAATACTAGAACTTCATAAAAATCAAGTTAGCTTGATATGCTTAACTAGAGGATATCCTTAAATAGGATTATAGAATTTATTGAACTTTCTTTTTATTTCTCTAATTCGCAAATTGATTTTTCTAATAGAATAAAATCTATTCCAATTTCTATATTGAATTTGATTTCAGATATTTTCAATTTGATATGGCTCGGACAAGTAATCTAATACATAGAAAAGAATAATATATATGAAAGATATAATAAAGAGAAAATGCGAATTTCTTGGCATTTTCATTCGATCATTATAGACATTTTTTGAGATATTTTGTTTTTTTTTGTTATTTCTTAATAATTTAATGATTAATATTTCACTAAGGAGAACATAGAATCATAGCAAATTAAATTGCTAATTCTGATTAGAAAAAAAAATGAATATCAAGCGTTAGAGTATGATTTTGAATACTCTAAAAAAGAAGGGTGGGGGAGAGAAAAACTTTGGGATATATTGATTCGGATTGAATTGCAAATACATCAACGATAGAATCAATTCAATTCTGAATTGCAACAAGCAGGGTCTCTCAAATAGAGACGAACTGCTAGACTACGTCGAGTAATGAATTCAACGATTCCAAAAAAAAAACTAAGAGATGGATGAAATTACACAAGGAATCTAGGTCTCAATCAAAGAAAAGGAAAATGGGGATATGGCGAAATCGGTAGACGCTACGGACTTGATTGTATTGAGCCTTGGTATGGAAACCTGCTAAGTGGTAACTTCCAAATTCAGAGAAACCCTGGAATTAAAAAAGGGCAATCCTGAGCCAAATCCGTGTTTTGAGAAAACAAGTGGTTCTCGAACTAGAATCCAAAGGAAAAGGATAGGTGCAGAGACTCAATGGAAGCTGTTCTAACGAATCGAGTTGATTACGTTGTGTTGGTAGTGGAACTCCCTCTAAATTAGAGAAAGTAAGGGGTTTATACATCTAATACACACATATGGATACTGACATAGCAAACGATTAATCACAGAACCCATATCATAATATAGGTTCTTTATTCTTTTTTAGAATGAAATTAGGAATGATTATGAAATAGAAAATTCAGAATTTTTTTAGAATTATTGTGAATCCATTCCAATCGAATATTGAGTAATCAAATCCTTCAATTCATAGTTTTCGAGATCTTTTAAAAAGTGGATTAATCGGACGAGGATAAAGAGAGAGTCCCATTCTACATGTCAATACTGACAACAATGAAATTTCTAGTAAAAGGAAAATCCGTCGACTTTATAAGTCGTGAGGGTTCAAGTCCCTCTATCCCCAAACCCTCTTTTATTCCCTAACTCTAACTATACTATAGTATTTATCCTCTTTTTTTCTTTTTATCAATCGGTTTAAGATTCATTAACTTTCTCATTCTACTCTTTCACAAAGGAGTGCGAAGAGAACTCAATGGATCTTATGCTATTCATTGAATAGATTTCTTTTTTATTATAGTATAGGCAAGGAACTTCGATTATTAACTCTATTTTTAAGTATTATTAAGTAAGCCATGCACAATGCATAGGACTACCCCCCCCATTTCCAAATTTGGAATTTGGAATACTTTATTGATTTTTTAGTCCCTTTAATTGACATAGATACAAATACTCTACTAGGATGATGCACAAGAAAAGGTCAGGATAGCTCAGTTGGTAGAGCAGAGGACTGAAAATCCTCGTGTCACCAGTTCAAATCTGGTTCCTGGCACAGAAAAAAAAGGATCTACCGAATAGGTATTGATACAAATACCTCGAGATAGGTTGGAATACATATTCGTTAATAATATAGATAGAGTATGATTTATTCATCTAAGTAGATAAATCTCTAAATAGAGGCACTTCTTTTTCTTTTTAGAAA